GTCATACCAATTAATAAACGAATTAGAACAACAATTGGGAGAACAGCAGGAAGATGTGCTTGTAGATCATGAAATTCGCTCAAGAAAAGGGAAAAATGTAGTTATTTTTACTGTTAACAAGGAAGATACTGACCCTAATACCGATACTAATACGTTCGATCAAACAGACACAAACGAAGTGTCTTTAATACGCTATTCACAACAATCAGATTTTAGGCGAGGTATAATCAAGGGTTCTGTGCGGTCTCAAAGGCGTAAACTAGTAATAATAGAATTATTTCAAGCAAATGTGCACTCTCCTCTTTTTTTCGACAGAATACAAAAAAAAAGCCTTTCTTCTTTTGATATCTCCGGGTTAATTAAACAGATTTTAAAAAATTGTGGGAGGACATTTAAAATTGTAGAGTATACAAAGAAACAAACAAAAAGAGAAGAACAAAAAGAAAAGAAAAAAACAAAAGAGAACGCGCGAATAGAGATAGCAGAGGCCTGGGATACCATCCCACTTGCGCAAATAATAAGAGGTTGCATGTTACTAACTCAATCTATTTTTAGAAAATATATTCTATTACCTTCATCCATAATTGCGAAAAATATTGGACGTATACTCCTATTTCAACTTCCTGAATGGTCTGAGGATTTTAAGGAATGGGAGAGAGAGGTACATGTTAAATGTACTTATAACGGGGTTCCATTATCCGAAACAGAATTTCCGAAAAATTGGTTGACAGATGGCATTCAGATAAAAATCTTATTTCCTTTCTGTTTGAAACCTTGGAACAAATCGAAACTAGGATCTTCTCAGAAAGATCTAAATAAAAAACAAAAAGATGATTTTTGTTTTTTAACAGTTTTGGGAATGGAAACCGAACTTCCCTTCGGCTCGCCCCGAAAACGACTTTCCTTTTTTAAACCCATTTATACGGAATTAAAAAAAAAAATTGAAACATTAAAAAAGAAGTATTTTGGAGTTCTACTAGTTTTCAAAGGAAAAATGAAATTACTTGGAAAACGTTCAAAAGAAGCAAAAAAATGGGTTATCAAAAATGTTCTTTTGATAAAAAAAAAAATAAAAGAAATTTTAAAAGTCAATTTAATTCTATTATTTCAATTCAAAGAAGTCGAAATATATGAATCGAGAGAATTAAAAGAAGAAAAAGATTCGCTAATAAGCAATCAGATAATTCACGAACCGCTGATTCAAATTGCACCTACAAATTGGATAAATTCTTCATTTACAGAAAAAAAAACGAAGAATCTGGCGGATCGAACAAGTACAATTCTAAATCAAATAGAAAAAATTTCAAAAGAGAAAAAAAAAGTAACTCCAAAAATAAATAATCTTAGTAGTGCTAACAAAACAAACTATAATGCTAACAGATTTGAAAAAAGGCAAATATTAAAAAGAATCAATGCTCGAATAATTTGTAAATCCCCTTTTTTTTTGAAATTTTTTATTGAAAGAATATACACAGATATTTTTTTATCTAGCACTAATATTCCAAAAACAAATACAAAACTTTTTCTTGAATTAATAAAAAAAATGAGTGATAAATCCATTTATAATAATTCCAGAAAACAAGAAATAATTAATAAAAAAAAGAAAAAACCAATTCCGTTTATTTCAAAGTCACTTGATAATATCAGTAATGTTAAAACTAACTCACGCGGTTTTTATGCCTTATCCGACATATCCCAAGCATATGTATTTTACAAATTATCACAAATCCAAGTTAGTAATTCGTATAAATTAAGATATGTTCTTGACTATCAAGGAATCCCCTTTTTTCCGAAACCCGAAATAAGGAAGTCTTTTGAAACGCGAGGAGTGGTTCATTCGAAATTGGGGAATAAGAAACTTCCGAGTTATGAAATGAATCAATGGAAAAATTGGTTAAGAGGGTATTATCAATACAATTTATCTCAGATAAAATGGTCTAGATTAATACCAGAAAAGTGGCGAAATACGCTTCATAAGCGCCATATAGCTAAAAAGGAAATTGTAAGCAAATGGGGGGGGAAAGACCACTTAATTGATTCTAAAAAACAATTTGAAGCATATTCATTATCTACTCAAAAAGAGAATTTTCAAAAAGACTATAGGTATGATCTTTTATCATATAAATTTATTGATTATGAAAATAAAACGGAATGCTTTTTTTATAGATCTCCGTTTCAAGGAAATAAGAATCAAGAGATTTCTTACACGTCTAAAGAGACCCTTTTGGATATACCGAGAAACATCCCTATTCATAATTATCTAAATTATAATCTCGGAAGGCTATATATGGATATGGAAAAAATGGCCAATAGAAAATATTTTGATTGGAAAAGTCTCAATTTTTATCTTAAACAAAAAGTTAATATTGAGGCCTGTACCACGACCAATACCAATAGGAATCAAAATGTTCAAATCCTTACTAATAATTCTACTAAAAAAGACCTTTCTTATCTTAAAATTCCAAAAAAAAATCTACCAAATTTTCATAATTTTCATAAAGGTTTTTTTGATTGGATGGTAATGAATGAAAAAATCCTAAAGCAGCCCATATCAAATCTGGAATCTTGGTTCTTCCCAGAATTTGTATTGCTTTATAGTGCATATAAAACAAAACCCTGGTTTATACCAAGTAAATTACTTCTTTTAAATTTGAATAGAAATGAAAATTGTAGTCAAAATAAAAAGATCACTGAAAAGGAAAAAGGAAGTTTTTTGGTTGCATCGAAAAAAAAGTACCCAAATCAAAAAGAAAAAGAACCCATAAGTGGAGGAGATCTTGGATCCGTTCTCTCACAGCCAAAAGATATTGAAGAAAATTATGTAAGGTCAGACATGAAAAAGGGGAAAAAGAAAAAACAATACAAAAACAAGACAGAAGCAGAACTAAATTTCTTCCTGAAACGTTATTTGCTTTTTCAATTGAGATGGGGCGATACTTTAAATCAAAGAATGATCAATAATATCAAGGTATATTGTCTCCTGCTTAGACTCGTAGATCCACGAAAAATGACTATATCCTCGATTCACAAGAGAGAATTTTTTTTGGATCTAATGCTAATTCAGAAGAATTTAACTTTTACAGAATTGATAAAAAAGGGAATACTGATTATAGAACCCGCCCGCCTGTCTGTAAAAAAAGACGGGCAGTTTATTATGTATCAAACTGTAGGTATTTCGTTGATTCACAAGAGTAAACACCAAACTAATAAAAAATACCAAAAGCAAGGATATGAACCTAAGACTCATTTTGGTGAAGCTATTTCAACACAGCAAAGAATAAACGAAAATAGAGATAAAAATCGTTTTGATTTGCTTGTTCCTGAGAATATTTTATCCTTTAAACGTCGTAAAAAATTGAGAATTCTAATCTGTTTCAATTCAAAGCATAGAAATAAAATAGATATAAATCCAGTATTTTGGAACGAAAAGAACCTAAAAAACAGCATCCAGGTTTCACATGACAACAAGCATCTTGATAAAGAAAAAGATCAATTAATGAAATTAAAGCTTTTTCTTTGGCCCAATTATCGATTAGAAGATTTAGCTTGTATGAACCGTTATTGGTTTAATACGAATAATGGCAGTCGTTTCAGTATGTTAAGGATACAGATGTATCCACGATTAAAAATTTGTGGATAATACATTTTTTGTAAATATGCTATACCCTAAATAATATATATTATTATAGTGGAGTATGCGGGGTATATGAAAACAAACAAATATACAGATCGCGTGCCTTGTCTCACATTTCAGTAATGTTTCAATTAGATCTCGAAATGAATCAACAGAACCTTGGAACTTTCTTCATTTTAGGTCTAAATTCAAATTATTCGGCGCAAAAATGTACCAATCCTTTTCTACTCCTATCTAAATCCAATTTCAAATTAAATTAATTGATTTGAATTCAGAAAATCAGAAGTTCATAAAGAATTTATGATTATATTATTGTATATACCACATTCAAATTAATGACCTTATTATTATTATTACTGATTCAGTAAAATCCATGTTTGTAAAAAGCGAGGGGGGTTTTTTATGGTAAAAAATTCATTCATTTCGGTTCTTTCTCAAAAAGAAAACAGAGGGTCTGTTGAATTTCAAGTATTCAATTTCACCACTAAGATAAGGAAACTGACTTCACATTTGGAATTGCACAAAAAAGATTCTTCATCTCAGAGAGGATTGCGCATAATTTTGGGAAAACGTCAACGGCTGCTCGCCTATTTGTCAAAAAGAAATAGAGAACGCTATAAAGAATTAATCCGCGAGTTGGATATTCGTGAGATAAAAACTCGTTAATTTGAAGAGTGATACCTTTGAGCTTAATCATTTAAATTTTGATGAACTTATTTTTACTTTAAACAATGCACGGAAGAATGACACGAGAAAAACTTATGATTGCACCAACTAAAAGAAAAGACCTCATGATAGTCAATATGGGTGCTCACCACCCATCAATGCATGGTATTCTTCGACTGATTGTGACTCTCGATGGTGAAGATGTTATTGACTGTGAACCAATATTGGGTTATTTACATAGAGGGATGGAAAAAATTGCGGAAAATCGAACACTTATACAATATTTGCCTTATGTAACACGTTGGGATTATTTAGCTACTATGTTTACAGAAGCAATAACCGTAAACGGACCCGAGCGGCTAGGCAATATTCAAGTACCTAAAAGGGCTAGTTATATCAGAGCTATTATGTTGGAATTGAGTCGTATCGCCTCCCATTTATTATTTATTATGGCTTGGCCCTTTTCTAGCAGATATTGGAGCCCAGACCCCTTATTTTTATATTTTTCGAGAACGCGAATTGATATATGACCTATTCGAAGCTGCTACCGGTATGCGCATGATGCATAATTATTTTCGTATCGGAGGGGTTGCTGCTGATTTACCTCATGGCTGGATAGATAAATTTTTGGATTTTTGCGCTTATTTTTTAAGTAGGGTTACTGAATAGCAAAAGCTTATTACACGAAATCCTATTTTTTGAGAGCGAGTTGAAGGCATAGACATTATTGACCCAAAAGAAGCACTAAATTGGGGTTTATGAGGGCCGATGCTACGAGCTTCCGGATACAATGGGATCTTCGTAAAGTTGATCATTATGAGTGTTACGACGAATTTGGCTGGGAGATTCAATGGCAAAAAGAAGGAGATTCGTTAGCTCAGTATTTAGTACGAATCATTGAAATGACAGAATCCATAAAAATTATCCAACAGGCTTTGGAAGGAATTCCAGGGGGGCCCTATGAGAGTTTAGAAGCCCGTCTCTTTAATAGAATAAAGAACCCTGAATAGAATGGTTTTGAATATCGATTTATTAGTAAAAAACCTTCTCCAACCTTTGAATTGTCCAAGCACGAACTTTATGTAAGAATGTAAGAGTTGAGGCGCAAAAAGGAGAATTGGGCGTTTTTCTGCTAGGAGATCAGAGTGTTTTTCCTTGGAGATGGAAAATTAGACCGCCGGGTTTTATCAACTTGGAAATTCTTCCACAATTAGTTAAAAGAATGAAATTGGCTGATATTATGACGATACTAGGTAGCATAGATATCATTATGCGAGAAGTTGATCATTGAAATGATAATCGATACAACAGAAATACAGGCTATCAATTCTTTTTCCAGGTTGTAATCCTTAAAAGAAGTCTATGGAATCGTATGGATACTTGGCCCTATATTTAACGCTTGTATTAGGAATCACACTAGGTGTCTTAGTAATTGTTTGGTTAGAAAGAGAAATCTCTGCGGGGATACAACAATGTATTGGACCCGAATACGCCGGGCCCTTGGGAATTCTGCAAGCTCTAGCAGACGGTACAAAACTACTTTTCAAAGAGAATCTTTTTCCATCTCGAGGAGATACTCGTTTGTTTAGTATCGGACCATCCATAGCAGTCATATCCATTTTACTCAGTTATTCAGTAATTCCTTTTAGCTATCGATTTATTCTAGCTGATCTTAGTATTGGTATTTTTTTATGGATTGCCTTTTCAAGTCTTGCTCCCCGGTGGACTTCTTATATCGGGATGTGCATCAAAGAATAAATATTCTTTTTGAGGTGGATTTAGGGCTGCTGCTCAATCAATTAGTTATGAAATACCATTAACTCTATGTGTATTGTCAATATCTCTACGTGCGATTCGGTAAGACAAAAAACCTACCCTATTTCTTTTCTTTCTAGTAAGAAAGTTAAATGAGTTGAATATCTATTTTCTTTATTCATCGTTGGGGTTGAAGAATTTAATCAGATAGTTATATGAGTGAAATAAAACGACTTTAAAATTTGCTGTTATAGTTATAAAGGAATTAAATCTCATTTCCTACGTACAAGAATTAAGTGAAAATAAATATAAACAATTGTGGTTTTATTATCTATTTCCATAGATATATTACCCTAACGAGAAATTAAAAAAGACGAGTGGATGGTTAGGAAAACCAAGATACATAAAGGATTAGTAATGGAGATTCTAAAAATGACCCCAAAGGATATTTCTTTTTAGAAAAGTAATTCAAATTGGGGCTTAAAGTTGGTAGAAATGATTAAGAAGTACTCCCCACGATTTCGATCCAAAGCATGTTCCTATACACCGATTAAGTAAATAACTATCAAGAACGAAGAAATCTTTTACTTTTGGTAATACCTCTTTTTCTAAGATAATGAGAATAGGAACGAAATAAAATAGAAAGACTAGAATTGCAAAAATAAATCTTTTTATTCATAACTATTTTTATTTTTTCTCTAAATAAAATTATTGTTATGTAATTATGTAATGTCTAATTCTTAGGATGAGAAGATAATAGTTTGGCTTTCTATCGATCCTATAAACACATTAAGATTAATAATCTTGAAAGGCCCTTAAATTTATTATGAGGAGCCATATGAGGTGAAAATCTCATGTACGGTTCTGCAATAGCGACGGAAACAGTGATGTTATCGTCGACTATGATTATCTAATAGTTTAAGTACAGTTGATATAGTTGAAGCGCAGTCAAAATATGGTTTTGGGGGGTGGAATTTATGGCGCCAACCTATAGGGTTTATCGTTTTTCTAATTTCTTCTCTAGCCGAGTGTGAGAGATTGCCTTTTGATTTACCAGAAGAAGAATTGGTGGCGGGTTACCAAACCGAATATTCAGGTATCAAATTTGGTTTATTTTACGTTGCTTCGTATCTAAATCTACTAGTTTCTTCATTATTTGTAACAGTTTTTTACTCGGGGGGTTGGAATCTTTCTATTCCAGACATACCCGTTACTGGGCTTTTTGACATAAATACAAGAAGTCAAGTTTTTAGAACAATAATTGGTATCTTTATTACATTATCTAAATCTAAAACTTATTTATTCTTGTTCATTTCTATTGCAACAAGATGGACTTTACCAAGACTAAGACGACTAAGACTGGACCAATTATTAAATCTTGGATGGAAATTTCTTTTACCTATTTCTCTAGGTAATCTATTATTAACAACTTCGTCCCAACTTCTTTCACTGTAAAAGAATAATCTATTTTTACAACTTATCTCAAACAAGAGAAAGAAAGAAGTCAAATTATTTATAGCTATTCAGATATGTTCCCTATGCTAACTCAGTTCTTAAATTCTGGTCAACAAACAATACGAGCTGCCAGGTACATTGGTCAGGGTTTCGTGATTACCTTTTCCCACGTGAATTGCCGGTAACTATTCAATATCCCTACGAAAAATTGATCATATCGGAACGTTTACGAGGCCGAATCCACTTTGAATTTGATAAATGCATTGCTTATGAAGTATGTGCTCGTGTATGTCCTATAGATCTACCCGTTGTTGATTGGAAATTGGAAAATGACATTCGAAAGAAACGATTACTTAATTTTAATTACAGTATTTATTTTGGAATCTGTATATTTTGTGGTAATTGCGTTGAGTATTGTCCAACAAATTGTTTATCAATGACTGAAGAATATGAACTTTCTACTTATGATTGTCACGACTTGAATTATAATCAAATTGCTTTAGGTCGGTTACCGGCGTCAATAATTGACGATTCCACAACTCAAACAATTTCTCCGAATTCACCTCAAACAAAAAATGCATAAAACCCTTACTATTTACAAACCCCCAATCCCTTTTGGATTTTTAAATGCGGGTTTTCCTTGTTCAATACAAAAGAACGTTTGGTTGGCGAGAATCGCGGATTCATTTTGATTGAAAATCAATTTCTATTTGAATAATAATTTCTAAAATATAAAGTTTTAACCTCTGCTTTCGAGAATAAGAATAGCCCAATAACTGTATCTACATCAACCCCAACTACCCCAATTCAAATTTCATTCAATTAATTAAGTATCCTAAAAAATAGGATACCTTTTATTTTGTCCTGGTCAGGCCAACAAAGGCATGAAATAGTTCGATTTTTTATAAAATATTAAATGGATTTACCTGGACCAATACATGATTTTCTTTTAGTCTTTCTGGGATCGGGTCTTATATTAGGAAGTCTAGCAGTAGTATTACTTCCGAATCTAATTTATTCAGCCTTTTCGTTGGGATTGGTTCTTTTTTGTATATCCTTATTCTATATTAGATAGAACTCTTATTTTGTAGCTGCTGCGCAGCTCCTTATTTATGTAGGAGCTATAAATGTTTTAATCATTTTTGCTGTGATGTTCATGAATGGTTCAGAATATTACAAAAATTTCCATCTTTTGGCCGTTGGGGATGGAGTTACTTCAATGGTTTGTACAAGTCTTTTTATTTCACTAATTACTACTATTTTGGATACGTCCTGGTATGGGATCGTTTGGACTACAAAATTAAATCAGATTATAGAACAAGATTTGCTAAGTACTAGTCAACAAATTGGAATTCATTTATCAACAGATTTTTTCTTCCATTTGAACTTATTTCAATAATTCTTTTAGTCGCTTTAATTTAATAGGTGCAATTGCTATAGCTCGTGAATAAAGAATCTTTAAAAAGAGTAATTCAAATTTTTTGAATTACTGTCTAAAAAATAGAATAGATAGAAGAGAAAGGCTTTTGTTTTCTATCGATCCTATTCCTAATCTATTTTATTTTTTTGTTCAATATTTGTTAGAATTGATTGAATTATTTTTCAGATTGAAATGAATCAAAGTTGGTTAACGATGCTCGAACATATACTTGTTTTGAGTGCTTATTTCTTTTCTATTGGTATTTATGGATTGATCACAAGTCGGAATATGGTTAGAGCCCTTATGTGTCTTGAACTTATATTAAATTCAGTTAATATCAATTTTGTAACATTTTATGATATTTTTGAAAATCCCCAATTAAGGGGAGATATTTTCTTCATTTTTGTTATAGCTGTTGCAGCCGCCGGGGCTGCTATTGGACTGGCTATTGTTTCATCAATTTATCGTAACAGAAAATCAACTCACCAATCCAACTTGTTGAATAAGTAGTATTAATTTGAATATAAAAATGGAAATTTAAATATTTATAAAGAAGTTTAAATCGGCAAATTTGGTACAGGTTAAGGTATGATCGTGGTTGCAAAAATAAAAAAAATCAAAGTATTCTGGCCCTCGCGCACAAACCAATTGGGAAGTAGATTGATTCTGATCACTTATTGATTCGTCTGGTATCTAAATTATAGGATTCATTTATAAATTAGTTTACTAGACCGAAAACTTATGACATTCAAAAATGTATAGATCCAATGTCACATTCAGTAAAGATTTATGATACGTGTATAGGATGTACTCAATGTGTACGGGCGTGCCCCACCGATGTATTAGAAATGATACCTTGGGACGGATGTAAAGCTAAACAAATTGCTTCTGCTCCAAGGACCGAGGACTGTGTTGGTTGTAAGAGATGTGAATCCGCCTGTCCAACGGATTTCTTGAGCGTTCGGGTTTATTTATGGTATGAAACAACTCGCAGTATGGGTCTAGCTTATTGATACGTTCCATAAAACTCTACTTGAATCCATTTTTTTATCGGCAAAACCCGTGCTCAAAATATTTGAATTTGAGCACGGGTTTTTCTGGCCCAAGTATATCTTGTCTTTACCACGAACCAATTTCCTTGCTTAACATTAATTGTAGTTTTACCAATATTTGCGGGTTCCTTAATTTTCTTTCTTCCACATAGAGGACATAGATTAATCCGCTGGTATACTTAATGTATTTTAGAACTTATTCTAACGACTTATGCCTTCTGCTATCATTTCCAAGCGGATGATTCGTTAATTCAACTAGTGGAAGCTTATAAATGGATCCGTTTTTTTTATTTCCATTGGAGGTTGGGCATAGACAGGCTCTCTATAGGACCCATTTTACTCACGTGATTCATCACAACTTTAGCTACTTTAGCGGCTTGGCCAGTTACTCGAGATTCTCGATTATTTTTTCTTCTGATGTTAGCAATGTACAGCGGGCAAATAGGATTATTTTCTTTTCGGGACCTTTTACTTTTTTTCCTCATGTGGGAGTTAGAATTAATTCCCGTTTATCTACTTGTATCCATGTGGGGAGGAAAAAAACGGCTGTACTCGGTTATAAAATAAATTTTGTACACGGCGGGTGGCTCCGTTTTTCTTTTAATGGGAGTTCTGGCCATTGGTTTATATGGTTCTACTGAACCAACATTTACTTTTGAAATATTAGCCAATCAGTGCTATCCCCTGGCCTTGGAAATAATATTTATTATTGGATTTTTTATTGCTTTTGCTGTCAAATTACCAATCATAACCCTACATACATGGTTACCAGATACCCAGGCGCATTATATTACTTGTATGCTTTTAGCCGGAATCTTATTAAAAATGGGGGCGTAGGGATTAGTTCAAATCAATATGGAATTATTCCCTCATGCTCATTCTATATTTTCCCCCTGGTTGCTAATAATAGGCGCAACACAAATAATCTATGCAGCTTCAACATCTCTCGGCCAGCGGAATTAAAAAAAACGAATAGCCTATTCCTCCGTATCTCATATGGGTTTCCTAATTATAGGAATAGGTTCTATCGCTGATATGTGGCTCAACGGAGCCCTTTTACAAATAATCTCTGATGGGTTTATTGGTGTTGCACTTTTTTTCTTGGCCGGAACGACTTATGATAGAATACGGCTTGTTTCTCTTGACGAAATGGGTGGAATAGCTATCCCAATGCCAAAACTATTCCCGATGTTCAGTAGCTTTTCGACGGCCTCCCTTGCATTACCGGGTATGAGTGGTTTTGTTGCCGAATTTATAATCTTTTTGGGGCTAATTACTAGCCAAAAATATCTTTTAATGATAATTACTTTTGCAATCGCAATTGGAATGATATTAACTCCTATTTATTTATTATCTATGTTACGCCAGATATTATATGGATACAAGATATTTAATATTTCAAACTCTTATTTTTATAATTCTGGGACGCGGGAGTTATTTCTTTTGATCTCTATTTTTTTACCCCTACTGGGTATTGGCATCTACCCTGATTTCCTTCTTTGACTATCAGGTGAAAAGGTTGAAGTTATTCTATCTATTTTATAGCTAGTTATTATTCGTAAGAAACAATAAAAAAATGTTCGTTATATAATAACAAAAAGTAGCCTTTTTCTTTTATGTATAAGTAAAAAAATGAATAATTAATGTGAACTGACGAGAACCCGGCGAATTACTAGAATATTCTAGTAATTCGCCGGGTTCTCGTCAGTTCACATAAAGTTTTTTTATATGATATGCGATATACACTTTTATATTTCTGGACCCCCTTTATAAAAATTCAATTATAATGTAAATGAACCATAACTATGTAGTCCTATTCCTAATAGATTGACTCCAAAATAGCATATCCAAATTATAAGAAATCCAATAGACGCCACAATTGCCGAATTTGTACCCTTCCACTTTATATTTGTTCGAATATGTAAATAAATCGCAAATACGATCCAAGTAATAAAAGCCCAAGTTTCTTTTGGGTCCCAACTCCAATAGGATCCCCATGCTTCGTTAGCCCACACCGCTCCCGAAAGAATTCCTGCGGTTAAAAAGATAAACCCTAGACTAATAATCCGATAACTCCAATAATCCAACTGTTGAGTTAATTGTGATCTGTAATAATTCCTTGGATAAAAAAATGAAGTATTTTGAAAAAAATTACTCCGTTCATTCATATATTTGATCTCACCCCCAAAAAACGACTTATTTAAAAAATGATTACTCGTAGAAAAAAACTTTCTCTTTTTTTTTACTGTAATGACTAGAAGAGATACTGATAATAATGATCCGCATAAAAGGGCTGCGTAGCCTAATATCATCATACTTACGTGCATTATTAGCCACTCGGATTGAAGAGCGGGTACTAATATTTGGGATTCGCGTATTTCAGTTAAAAGACCTGAAGTAGCAAAGCCCTGCGTAAAAATAGCACTTGGGGCAATTATTGTGCTTAGCAGATTTTTTTTTTTTTGAAATGTGGAACTATATGAATAAGGGAAAAACTCCACGAAAGAAAGATTAACGATTCATATAAATCACTTATTGGAAAATGTCCCGAATAAATCCAACGAGTAATTAAGAATCCTGTTATACAGATAAAAGTTATTATCATGCCTTTTTCGGACGAATCATATAGTTTTACGAGTTCATCGACCAAAAAGGTTATCAAATGAATTGTAATTATTATTGAAACGATCGAAAAAGAAATATGAGTTAATATATGCTCTAAGGTTGAAAATATCATAAAAATAAATTTTTAAATTATAAAATAAGAACAAAATAGGGAAATGAATTCATTTTCATTTATAAGATCTGTTTACTTTATTTAGTAAATCACATGCCGCCACTCGGACTCGAACCGAGATGCTCTAGCACTGCTTCCTAAGAGCAGCGTGTCTACCAATTTCACCATAGCGGCTTGTCTTGAATTCATAATAGCCCGTGGCTAATCAATCGTCTAGATTTTAGAATTCAATTGAGTGTAATATTTTTTTAGGAAAGATAAAAAACTCAAATAAAAATCCGTTCAACTAGCTATTTGAACGTTCATTATTTGAGTTTTAGCTGTGGGTTATTGTGTTGAACTCTTGTAAAACCAGATAGTCCTACTATGAATATGAATTAGGGGGTAGAACTCCTCTCCCCCAAAAGAACCTATTTTGAATCATTTTAAATTGATACGTCTTTTATCCAGAATATCTTCACTAAGTATTTTGCGTCGATTGATAGCGAGATGTAGGTGGGCTCTATATAGGAATTGATAAAATAGGAGTTTAGAAAAGTCAGAAAGTTGTACAAAAACGAAAACCCTATAATTCATTCTATATCCAAATTAAATAGGTTGGTGGGTAAAAGAATGCTTATAAATTAGGAAATATACTAAAAAAAAAAAAGAATACTTTTTTCAATTTGGAATAGAAGAATTATTATTCTATATATTTATTCTATAATATTATATTTAAATTTTAAGAGCAGAATGCATTCCATTTCCTATTGAGTCACTCAATAGGAAATGGAACTGGAGAGTTGGATTTTCGACCTGAAATAACTCAAAAATAGAGTCAGACCGGTATATATTATTACGACCTGTTATGTTTTATTACTTATTTTATTTGTTTGTCGCTCAAAAAACTTTTAGAATTCCCGGTAGAAATAGATTTCCCTAAGGAAAACGCCCTTAACGCTGTCCAATAACCCTTCTTTTTCCAAAAGTTTTTACGAATACGCTTTTTTGATGCAGAAGTACGTTTTTTTGGAACTGCCATTTAAATAAAAATTAAGAAATTACTCATTGGTATAGCTGGATGTGAAAGACATCTATTGGTCAAAAAAATTTTAACTAAAAACTAAAGGAGTAGATAAGATGGGTGAAAAATATGTACAATTTGACTATAATTTTTAAATTCCAAAGAGGCTAGTAATTTGGTTCTTTCTTTCATTTGACGAACTAGAACTTCTTTATTTCAATATTTTAAGTATTTAGCAGAAACTCAGAAAGAATAAGTTTAAAAGAAAAAATTATATTTAAGTTAGTACATATCTTCGTTTTTTTATTCACTCCTTTTTTAAAAGTACATTGAATAAGAATTCAAAAACTTTTTTATGGAACAGACATATCAATACGCATGGATTATACCTTTTGTTCCACTTCTGGTTCCTATGCTAATAGGGATGGGACTTCTTCTTTTTCTGACAGCAACAAAAAACCTTTGCCATATGTGGGCCTTTCCGAGTATTTTATTGTTAAGTATAGTCATGGTTTTTTCAGCTAATCTGTCTATTCAACAAATAAATAGCAGTTATATCTATCAATATGTATGGTCTTGGACCTGGTTTTTCTTTTGAATTCGGCTACTTGATTGATCTACTTACTTCTATTATGTTACTGTTAATCACTACGGTTGGAATTATGGTTCTTATTTATAGTGATAATTATATGGCCCACGATTAAGGATACTTTAGATTTTTTGCTTATATGAGTTTTTTCAGTACTTCAATGTTGGGATTAGTGACTAGTTCAAATTTGATACAAATTTATATTTTTGGGGAATTACTTAGAATGTGTTCCTATCTATTAATATAATAGGGTTTTGGTTCACACGACCTCCTGCCGCAAATGTTTGTCAAAAAGCGTTTGTAACTAATCGTATAGGGTCTTTTGGTTTATTATTACTAATTTTAGGTTTTTATTGGATAACAGGTAGTTTTGAATTTCGGGATTTATTTGAAATATTCAATAACTTGATTTATAATCATAATCATGAAGTCAATTCTTCTTTTGTTACTTTGTGTGCTACTCTATTATTTACCGGTGCAGTTACCAAATCTGCACAATTTCCCCTTCATGTATGGTTACCTGATGCTATGGAGGGACCCAACCCTACTTTGGCTCTGATACATGCTGCTACCATGGTAGCAATAGTTATACCCTATATAATATAATGAATTTTATCTCGTTGATAGGAATAATCACCGTCTTGTTAGGAGCTACTTTAGCTCTTGCTCAAAAAGACATTAAGACATTA